ATGAAGATATTTATACTTCTTTTCACATCCGGAAATATGAAATTCAGACTAATGTAACAAGCCAAGGTCCTGAAAGAATCACTAAGGAGATCCCGCATTTAGAGGCTCATTTACTCCGAAATTTAGACAGAAATGGGATTGTGATGCTGGGATCTTGGATAGAAACAGGTGATATCTTAGTAGGTAAATTAACACCTCAGACAGCGAGCGAATCGTCATATGCCCCGGAGGATAGATTATTACGAGCTATACTTGGCATTCAGGTATCCACTTCAAAAGAAACTTCTCTAAGACTACCTATAGGGGGAAGGGGTCGAGTTATTGATGTGAGATGGATCCATAGAAAGGGGGTTTCCAATTATAATCCAGAAAGGATTCGTGTATATATTTCACAGAAACGTGAAATAAAAGTAGGTGATAAGGTAGCTGGAAGGCATGGGAATAAGGGTATAATTTCTAAGATTTTGTCTAGACAAGATATGCCCTATTTGCAAGATGGAACGCCCGTGGATATGGTATTCAACCCATTAGGAGTCCCCTCACGAATGAATGTGGGACAGATATTTGAATGTTCGCTCGGGTTAGCGGGGGATCTGCTAAAGAAACATTATAGAATAGGACCCTTTGATGAGAGATATGAGCAAGAGGCCTCAAGAAAACTAGTGTTTTCTGAATTATATGAAGCCAGTAAGCAAACAAAGAATCCATGGGTATTTGAACCCGAATATCCGGGAAAAAGCAGAATATTTGATGGAAGAACAGGAGATCTCTTTGAACAACCTGTTCTAATAGGAAAGTCCTATATCCTAAAATTAATTCATCAAGTTGATGATAAAATCCATGGGCGTTCCAGTGGGCATTACGCACTTGTTACACAACAACCCCTTAGAGGGAGGGCCAAACAAGGGGGACAAAGAGTAGGAGAAATGGAAGTTTGGGCTCTAGAGGGATTTGGTGTTGCTCATATTTTACAAGAGATGCTTACTTATAAATCTGATCATATTAGAGCTCGTCAAGAAGTACTTGGTGCTACGATTATTGGAGCAACAGTACCTAACCCAGAAGGTGCTCCAGAATCTTTTCGATTGCTCGTTCGAGAACTACGATCTTTGTCCCTGGAACTGAATCATTTCCTTGTATCTGAAAAGAACTTCCAGATGAATAGGAAGGAAGCTTGATCTCAGTGAATCAGAATTTCTATTCTATGATCGACCAGTATAAACATCAACAACTTCGAATTGGACCAGTTTCCCCTCAACAAATCAAGGCTTGGGCAAAAAGAATTCTACCCAATGGAGAGATAGTTGGAGAGGTGACAAAACCCTATACTTTTCATTATAAAACTAATAAACCGGAGAAAGATGGATTGTTTTGTGAAAGAATTTCTGGACCCATAAAAAGTGGGATTTGTGCTTGTGGAAATTACCGAGGGATTGGGGCTGAAAAAGAAGACCCGAAATCTTGTGAAGAATGCGGGGTGGAATTTGTTGATTCTCGGATACGAAGGTACCAAATGGGATACATCAAACTGACATGTCCAGTGACTCATGTGTGGTATTTGAAACGTCTTCCTAGTTATATTGCGAATCTTTTAGATAAGCCCCTTAGGGAATTAGAGGGCCTAGTATATTGCGATGTGTGATTTGATCGAAATTTTCATTTGACAGATTTGAACTGAGAAACTGTCATCCCATTTAATCTGATTGGGATGCCCCCGGCTCTGACATGTATCTTGGGAGGAGGAACATGAAGCTCAGAATTATGGGTGCATTCAAGACTTAAAAATGGAAGAAAAGGGGAATTGATCCATGGTCGATTCCGTAACAGATAATATAGGAATAGTTAGTTATACCTCGTGAAAAAAGATTTTTTGTGGAATTATACATTCCATTTCTTTGAGAAAGAAATTCTGTTCAGGCAAGCGCAAGCGAATATGGCATGGTTACAGGAGCCTATCTATCGCATATATGCTTCAAGGGATATCATGGCACATAACCATCGAGGTGAGTAGAGACCTAAAAAAGATCGAATGGAACAATACAATATATAGACAAATAAATCCTTTACGAGTCCCAAAATATTCCTTTCAGGGGATTCATCATTTGAGGGGAAGTAGACTACTCAAGAATTTCACATTTCCTTTTTTTCGTAAACATAAATAAACATAAAAGAAAGTAAAAAGGTTAGAGTGAAAATCAAAAAGAAAATAAGATAAGAATGAATCAATGAAAGGCTGGTCCTTACTGGGAACTTGAGTAAAGAGTAGCTTTTTGTAGGGTTTTCTCGAACAAAGTTTAAAAAGAAGAAGAACCCCTTTCTTTATTTGGTGTAACTACTTGAGCCGGATGAGAGGAAACCTTCACGTCCGATTGTGAGGGGGGGAATCCAATACTATAGGAACCTATCTCTATTTTTCTTTTGCTAGGTCCATAGCTAAAAAACCTACTTTCTTACGATTACGAGGTTCATTCGAATATGAAATACAATCCTGGAAATACAG